ACCTATTAATAAATACGAACACATTCCAACTAATTCCCAAAAAAAATAAACTTGGATCAAATTAGAACTAGTAACTAATCCTAACATTGAAGTATTAAAAAAACCCATATAAGCAAAAAACCTCAGATATCCTTGATCATGAGACATATAATTGTCACTATAAATAAGAACCAAAATCCCAACAGTTGTAATTAATATTGACATAATAGAAGTAAGTGGATCAATAAAGTAACTGAACTCAAAAGAAAATTCATTATTTATGGTCCAAGACCACACATTTTGATGAATGCAACTTAGAAAAATTTGTTGAATAGATAGATAGAGTGAAAAGATCATAACTATACTTAACAAAAAAATACTCATAAAAGTCCACATACGGCGAAGGTTTTTTGTTGCTGTCGGAAAAAGGAGAAGTCCAACTCCTAATAAAATAGGTACTGGGAGTGGAATGAAAGGGATGATCCATGAATATTGATATGTATGTTCCATAAAATAAAAAATCCTTTTTATTTTATTCTTAAATTTTTTATTTCTTATTCACTGGTTTGTATATATATATTAAAAAAAAAAGGGGCCAATATAAAAGCACGAGATTTTAAACCTAAATATAAATTTTTTGAATTAGTATAATCCTTCAGAAATCTTTGAAAAGAAATATATATTCAAATAAAAAAAATGAAAAGTGATTAAATAATATTACTAAGTTACTGTCAAAAAAAATTATTTGTCTTTTTTTTTTTATTACGACTAAATAAAATTGTGATTTTATGCAGATACAGAAAAAGTGAATTATAATTCCGTATTCTAATAATTTATATACATATATTAAGAATAGAACAAAGATTTACACGCAAAAAAATACTTAAACTTAATATTAATTATATACTAAAAAAACTTTACCTAAAACAAAGGTTTTTTATTTTGATTATTTAGAATTATTAAGGAAGAAATTTGAATTATGGAATTTAGTGATTGTCTTCCAGTACACTAAGTGAGCTTTTTTTAGTTGCAAGAAAGATTATTCTAATCGATATTTTTTTTACATATTATGTGAAGAAATCTCATAATTTTTTGATAATCTAATCTAGATTAATTAAATGAGCACTATCGTACGGATTTCAAACGTTAAATAACAAAAATTTAATAACCAAATAAAAAAAAAAGTAAAAAACAATTGGGTTTTAAACTTTTGAATGTCTTTTTTGTTTTGAAAATAATATATAATAAAATTTGAAAGAAAAAAAAAACTCGATATGGAGTACGAAAGAATAGAATAATAAATGTCTTTGACATCCAATTATACCACTGAAAAACTTTTTTCATTTTTGAATGGCAGTTCCAAAAAAACGTACTTCTATCTCGAAAAAGCGTATTCGTAAAAAAATTTGGAAAAGGAAGGGATATTGGACATCGTTGAAAGCTTTTTCGTTAGGGAAATCACTTTCTACAGGTAATTCAAAAAGTTTTTTTGTACAACAAAATAAATAAAAAACACGATAATAATTAGAATTAGTCTAACTTAAAAACCAATTTTTTAGAATACATAAAAAAAATGTGAACCAAAAGAGGAGAAAAAAAAAAATAAAGACAATATATAGATAAAAAAGAAAGGTTTACATTTTTTTAGTTCAAAAAAAAAGGGGGGGATTCTTATTTTCCCCATCACTACCTTATAAATAAAGATCTTTGATTTACTCATAATGAGTAAATCAAAGATCTTTAAGCAAAATCAATAGGTTCTTCAAATTAATTAATTTAAGTAAAAGTAAAAAAAAATTATGTTTGTACAATATAAAAAGATGCATCAAAATAAATATTTTTATAATTATTTTTTTTTTTAATTTCTCTTGAGCAATCAGGAAAATCTTATTTTATTTCAAATTTCTAAGAATTTTGGAGAAGTTTTAATTTTTAGAAAAAGCATTTTTTTTATTAATGGAACTGAGAAATGCTTTTTATCATTTTTTTAATCATATAAATGAAAAAAAATGATAAAGAGCATTTAGGGTTTTGTCGTTGGGTTGAAGTCCCAATTACTTAAATTTAGTTAACTTTTGCATTGTATTCTACAAAAAAATATAAAGGACAAAAAGTGAATTTCACTAATTTTAAATAACTCAGATAAAAAAACAGATCTTAATTGAATTAAAACCTACAAGACCTATTTAACAAGTTTTTATTCATTAAATCAATTGTAAATTCCGGTCAATTGGCTAAATTTGCATCTCGACGATTGAATAAAAACTTGTTAGTATTGTTTTGAACAAGTTGCCGCTATGGTGAAATTGGTAGACACGCTGCTCTTAGGAAGCAGTGCTAAAGCATCTCGGTTCGAGTCCGAGTAGCGGCATAAGATCTTATAAAAGAGATATTATAAGTTTTATAATCAAAATAATACCCGACTTTTTTTCTAAAATCGGGTAAAACCTAGTATTAATTTATTAATTTTTAACACATTTTTTATGATTTTTTCAATTTTAGAGCACATATTAACTCATATATCTTTTTCGGTCGTTTCAATTGTATTGACAATTTATTTTTTAACTTTATTAGTTAATTTAGATGAAATCATAGGATTTTTTGATTCATCAGATAAAGGAATCGTAATTACGTTTTTTGGTATAACAGGATTATTATTCACTCGTTGGATTTATTCAGGACATTTTCCATTAAGTAATTTATATGAATCATTAATTTTTCTTTCATGGGCTTTTTCAATTATTCATATGGTTTCCTATTTTAATAAAAAACAAAAAAATCACTTAAACGCAATAACTGCGACAAGTGCTATTTTTATTCAGGGTTTTGCTACTTCAGGTCTTTTAAACAAAATGCCTCAGTCTGCAATATTAGTACCAGCTCTCCAGTCCCAGTGGTTAATGATGCACGTAAGTATGATGATATTAGGCTATGGCGCTCTGTTATGCGGATCATTATTATCAATGGCTCTTCTAGTGATTACATTTCGCAAAGTCGGACCTACTTTTTGGAAAATAAAAAAAAAAAAAAAAATTTTATTAAATGCATTATTTGCATTTGATGTATTTTACTACATAAATGAAAGAAATTCTATTTTACTACAACAAAATATTAATTTTAGTTTTTCTAGAAATTATTATAGGTATCAATTGATTGAACAATTAGATTATTGGAGTTTTCGTATTATTAGTCTTGGATTTATCTTTTTAACCGTCGGCATTCTTTCAGGAGCTGTATGGGCTAATGAGACATGGGGTTCATATTGGAACTGGGATCCAAAAGAAACTTGGGCTTTTATTACTTGGATCATATTCGCAATTTATTTACATATTAAAACAAATAGGAATGATAGGGGTATAAATTCTGCAATTGTGGCTTCGATAGGTTTTCTTTTAATTTGGATATGCTATTTTGGCGTCAATCTTTTAGGAATAGGTTTACATAGTTATGGTTCTTTTACATCGAATTAAATATAAATAAAACAGTAAAAAAAAAAAAAAAAAAGAATCCGAATTCAAATAAATAAAGAATAGCATCTATAATCTAACTTCATATAAGTATAAGAAATCAAATTTAGTTTTTAGTAGTAAATCATCAAGAACCTTTTGAATCAAGTAGTACAATGATTCAAAAGGTTCTCACAATACAAAGACCAAAGACTTCTGATTACAATTCAATTTAATCCTTTTTTTTATCTCTTGAAAACTATCCATAAAAGTAATTAGATAAAATGGATTCGACCTTATCACTTGCTAATGAGAGCACAAAATCAGGATAAATCCCAATACCAATTATGGGTAGAAGAATGGAGATTGAAAGAAATAACTCGCGGGGTCCAGAATCAAAAAAAGAAAAGTTTTTGACATTAATTAACTTGTATCCATAGAACATTTGGCGTGACATAGATAATAAATATATAGGAGTTAATATCATTCCAATTGCCATTACAAAAATAATTAAAATTTTTGAAATTAAGAAATATTTTTGGCTGGTAATTATGCCAAAAAAAACGATTAATTCTGCAACAAAACCACTCATGCCTGGCAATGCAAGGGAAGCCATCGATAAGATAGTAAACATTGTAAATATTTTTGGAATCGCGATAGCCATTCCACCCATTTCATCAAGATAAACAAGCCGAATTCTATCATAACTCGCTCCTGCCAAGAAAAAAAGTGCAGCGCCAATAAATCCATGAGAGATTATTTGTAAAATAGCTCCATTAAGTCCAGGATCCGTTATCGAACTAATACCTATAATTATAAAACCCATATGAGATACAGAAGAATAGGCTATTCTCTTTTTTAAATTCCGTTGACCGGGAGATGTTGAAGCTGCATAAATTATTTGGATTGTACCAACTATCATCAACCAAGGAGAAAACATAGAATGAGCATGAGGTAATAATTCCATATTGATTCGAACCAACCCATATGCTCCCATTTTTAATAAGATTCCAGCGAGAAGCATACAGGTACTGTAATGCGCCTCGCCGTGGGTGTCAGGTAACCAAGTATGTAAAGGTATAATCGGTGATTTGACGGCAAAAGCAATAAGAAATCCAATATAAAATAGTATTTCGAGTGTAACAGGATAGGATTGATTAGCTAAGAGTTCTAAATTTAATGTTGGGTCGTTCGAACCATATAAACTTATACCTAAAACTCCTATTAATAAAAAAATAGAACTTCCTGCCGTGTATAAAATAAATTTTGTAGCTGAATACAGACGTTTCTTTCCACCCCACATGGCTAAAAGTAGATAAACCGGAATTAATTCTAATTCCCACATGATGAAAAAAAGGAGAAGATCCCGAGAAGAAAATGATCCTATTTGACCGCTGTACATTGCTAACATCAGGAAATGGAATAATCGGGAATCCCGAGTAACTGGAAAAGCCGCTAAAGTGGCTAAAGTAGTAATAAATCCCGTCAAGAAAATCGTTCCTATAGAAAGTCCATCTATTCCCATTCTCCAGTAAAAATCTAAAAAATTGATCCATTTATAATCTTCGGACAGTTGAATTAATGGATCGTCCATTTTAAAATTATAACAAAAAGCATAGGTCGTTAGAAGAAGTTCTAAAATACAAATGCATATAGTATACCATTTATTGACTTTATTTCCCCTATGTGGGAGAAATAACATTAACGAACCGGCAGATATTGGAAAAACAACAATTATTGTTAACCAAGGAAAATCATTCGTGGTAAAGACAAGATACACCAGGTCCAAAGAACGCGTACTCAAAAAAAAATATATAAATAAAAAAAATATAATTTAATTTTTTTGAGTACGAGTACTTGTCAATAAAAAAATAAAATGTATTCAAAATTTATTCAAATGAGGTTTTCGGTAACGTATCAATAAGCTAGACCCATACTTCGGGTTGTTTCATGCCATAAATAAACCCGAACGCTCAAAAAATCCGTTGGACATGCGGATTCACATCTCTTACAACCAACACAGTCCTCGGTTCTTGGAGCGGAAGCTATTTGCTTAGCTTTACATCCATCCCAAGGTATCATTTCTAATACGTCTGTAGGGCATGCTCGGACACATTGAGTACATCCTATACAGGTATCATAAATTTTTACTGAATGTGACATAGGATCCATAGTTTTTTGAATGTCATAAATTTTCAATCTAGTAAACTTCTAACTGAATGATATATTAAAATACTAGATGAAGCAATGATTTCCTTTAATAGAATTTTTGTAATGAATTCTGGCTCAATTGATAAAAAATGGGGCTAAAATACTTGGATTTCTTAGATTTTCACAAATATAATCTAGTAGGTCAGAACCTATTATATATGCAAATTTCAATCTATAATTTTTTTTATGCTACTTATTTAATAAGGTCGATTGATTGATGCGAGTTGATTTTCTATTACGATAAATTGACGAGACTATAGCTAATCCAATAGCTGCTTCAGCGGCTGCAATTGCTATAACAAAAATGCAGAAAATATCCCCTTTTAATTGGGAATTATCAAAAAAATCAGAAAATGTTACGAAATTCATATTAACTGCATTCAGTATAAGTTCAAGACACATAAGAGCCCTAACCATATTTCGACTCGTGATCAATCCATAAAGACCAATCAAAAATAAATAGGCACTCAAAACAAGTACATGTTCGAGTATCATTCAGCAACTCCTTATCAATTTGGATTCATTTAAATATGAAAAATAATTCACCGGATTCAATCAACTCGAATATAACAAAAAAGTACGAATAAAAACTATATTAGGTAAAAAAAAATTTCAAATATATATCAAATATCAAAATTAATATTTAAAATATGAAGTAATATTCAATCCAATTTAATTGAATGAACGGAAAAAATCTCATAACATACACAAAGTTTTCTTTGGTCTTTACTAATTCAAACGTTTTTTATTGACGAGCCACAGAAATTGCACCTATCAAAGCAACTAAAAGAATTATTGAAATGAGTTCAAATGGAAGAAAAAAATCTGTTGATAAATGAATTCCTATTTGTTGACTATTACTTATTAAATCTTGCTCTAGAATCTGGTTTAATCTTGTAGTCCAAATAACCCCGTACCATGACGTATCGAGAATAGTAGACATTAATGAGAAAAGAATAGTTGTACAAACCAACGAAGTAATCCCATTCCCAACGGTCCACAGATTTGAATCTGTGGAATATTCTGAATCATTCATGAACATCACAGCAAATATGATTAAAACATTTATGGCCCCCACGTAAATAAGGAGTTGTGCAGCAGCTACAAAATGGGAATTTGATAGAATATACAATAAAGCTATACAAACAAGAACAAATCCTAAGGAAAAAGCTGAAAATATTGGGTTGGGAAGTAAGACCACTCCCAGACCTCCTATTAGAAGACTAGATCCCAGAAAAACTAAAAGAAAATCATGTATTGGTCCAGGCAAATCCATTCTATTATTAAAATAAGAAAAAAATCGAAATCCTTTTCATGACCTTATTAATTTAACCGGGAAATTCGTTTTTAATATGTTTCTAATAGAGTGAAATTAGAATCTAATGGATATGAATTGATGTAGATACAATTATTAGACAGTTTCTCTTTTTTTATTCTAAAGTGTATTTTCAACCTATCTATTTCAAGAAAGTAATTACGAATATATTATATTAAAAGAATGAGCCTTAATACTTAATATTATTATATAAATACAAATTTTAAATTAAATTCTTTATATAATTCAAAAATTGAAAATTTTTTTTTAATCAAATTAATGGGTTTACCCATTTATTCTTTGAGGTGAATTCAAAATTGTTCGAATAGTGTAATCATCAATTACTGACACTGGTAAACGACCCAAAGCTATTTGATTATAATTCAATTCGTGACGATCATAAGTTGAAAATTCATATTCTTCAGTCATTGACAAACAATTTGTTGGACAATACTCAACACAATTACCACAAAATATACAAATTCCAAAATCAATACTGTAATTAAGCAATCGTTTTTTTCGAATATTAGTTTCCAATTTCCAATCAACAACAGGCAGATCTATAGGACATACTCGAACACATACTTCACAAGCAATGCATTTATCAAATTCAAAATGGATTCGACCACGGAAACGTTCCGATGTTATTAATTTTTCATAGGGATATTGAATAGTTACAGGTAAACGATTTGTGTGGGATAAGGTAATCATGAAACCTTGACCAATATACCTTGCAGCTCGTAGGGTTTGTTGACCATAATTCATGAACCCGGTTATCATAGGAAGCATATTGTAATTATCTATGAATAATTTTATCTTTGTTTCTTTCTCTTGTTTAAAACAAATAATGAATGTGTTGGATTCATTTTCAATTTATAGTGAAAAGAGTTGGAAAGAAGTTGTTAATAATAGATTACCAAGGGAAATAGGTAAAAGAAATTTCCATCCAAGATTTAATAGTTGATCCATTCTTAGCCTAGGTAAAGTCCATCTTGTTGCGATAGAAATGAACAAGAACAAATAAGTTTTAGCTAATGTAATAAAGATACCAATTGTTGTTCCAAAAATTTGATCCCTTTGAAATAGCTCCAGAATAGATATATACGGAATCGAAATATTCCAACCGCCTAAGTATAGAACTGTTACAAATAATGAGGAAATTAATAGATTTAGATAAGAAGCAACGTAAAATAAACCAAATTTGATACCTGAATATTCAGTTTGATAACCTGCTATTAATTCTTCTTCCGCTTCTGGTAAATCAAACGGTAACCTCTCGCATTCTGCTAGGGAAGAAATTAGAAAAATGATAAAACCTATAGGTTGACGCCACAAATTCCATCCCCAAAAACCATATTTTGATTGTGCCTCAACTATATCAACTGTACTTAAACTGTTAGATAATCCTAGTCGGTGATAACATTACTATTTTCACCGCTATTACAAAACCGTACATGAGGTCTTCGCCTCATACGGCTCCTCGGGGGCCATAAATAAATCTAAGGACCAGATTAGTATTATTTAGATGGATATGATGTGTTCTAAAATGGATTAAAGGATTAAATAGAAATATATCTGGGATCCCGAATTATACCAATGGAATTCTGTCTGCTCAAATTCTAAGAATAAAAAAAGCGCGTCGGAATTCATCTCATCCTTTACAAATTGGAATTTCTATTTGTTGAGTAATAACTTAATCCTTTAATAAAATACTCCTTGTAAAAATAAAAAAAGGTATTTAAGCCCATCGTGATTTTCGATTACGAAAAAGAATTAGATATCCTATTAGTTTATTATTCATGACAGAAATTATATTTTATTTTCTAAATATATGAAAAAAAAAAAAAGATCCTTGTTTCGTTCCTATTCTTCTTTCTTTTTTAGAAAAAAGTCGGTGGATTTATAAAAAATAAAGGATTATTTCGTTTCTGATAGTCATTATATTTATAGGTGGATAGGAACATACTCTGAATCGGAATCTTGGGGAGTACTGTCTGATCATTTCTACAAATTTCAAGCCCCAATTAACCTTCTTTTTTTTATCTTATGTTATGCATAAATATCCTTTTCAATTTGGTTAATCTCTATTACAAATTCTTTGTGTATTTTGGTGTTTCTAACCATCCACTCACTTTTACCTAATTGCCGCTCACTTTGTAATAAATGTATGTTAATCTATATAACTGATAGTAAAAACGTTATACGGTTAAATATTTTTAACCCGCTTCAAGCCAGGATGACTAATCAACCAACCTTGGGGTAAAGTGATTCTTACGCTTATGTTTATTTCCGTTTAACCTTTGTACATAGGAAATGAGACTCAATTTTTCTTTTTACTGCTAATTTCTGAGCAGTTTTTTTCACTCATATATAACTATCAAATTCCTTTTATTAAGATTAACCCGAAAGATAACTATATTTATATATTCCGTGAGTCGTCTAGAAGAAACGGAATAGTAAAAATAAACGTTTAGGTTTCAACGAATCGCACGTAGAGATATTGATAAAACACATAGAGTTAATGGTATTTCATAACTAATCGATTGGGCAGCAGCTCGCAGACCACCTAAAAAAGAATATTTATTATTTGATCCATATCCTGACATAAGAAGTCCAATAGGAGCAATACTTGAAATCGCAATCCATAAAAAAATACCGATATTGAGATCCGCTAAAACAAGGTGATTGCTAAAGGGAATTACTGAATAACTTAGTAAAATTGAGATAACTGCTATAGATGGTCCAATACTAAATAAAGGAGGATTTCCTCTCGATGGACGAAGATTTTCTTTGAAAAGTAGTTTTGTCCCGTCGGCTAGAGCTTGAAGAATTCCCAACGGGCCGGCGTATTCAGGTCCAATACGTTGTTGTATCCCTGCAGATATTTCTCTTTCTAACCACACAATTACTAGTACACCTGTTATGATTCCCAATATAAGAGAAAATATAGGCACAAATATCCATATGAGTCCATAGACCTCTTTTAAAGATTCCAATCTAACAAAAGAATTTAGAGTTTGGACTGCTGTTGCATAAATTATCATTTTAACGATCAACTTCTCCCATAATTATATCTATGCTACCGAGTATCGTCATAATATCAGCCAATTTCATTCTTTTAACTAGTTCAGGAAGAATTTGCAAATTAATAAAACCCGGTGGTCGGATTTTCCATCTCCAAGGAAAACCAGTTTGATCTCCTATGAGAAAAATTCCTAATTCCCCTTTTGGGGCTTCAACTCTTACATAAAGTTCTTGTTTCGATAATTCAAAAGTAGGAGCGGGCTTTTTACTAATGAATCGATATTCAAAATCATTCCATTCTGGATTCCTTTTTCTATCAAAGCCTCTGCTTTCTAAATTTTCATAGGGACCCCCCGGAAGTCCTTCCAGAGCCTGTTGAATAATTTTTATGGATTCTGTCATTTCGCTAAGTCGTACTAAATACCGAGCTAATGAATCTCCTTGTTTTTGCCACTGAATTTCCCATTCAAATTCATCGTAAGATTCATAACGATCAACTTTACGAAGATCCCATGGTATTCCGGATGCGCGTAGCATTGGTCCGGATAAACCCCAATTTATTGCTTCTTCCCCACCAATAATCCCAACTCCTTCAACCCGTTCTAAAAAAATAGGATTTCGTGTAATCAGTTTTTGATATTCAACAACTTCGGTTAAAAAATAATCACAAAAATCCAAGCATTTATCTATCCAACCATAAGGTAAATCAGCCGCTATTCCTCCAATACGAAAAAAATTATGCATCATTCTCATACCGGTGGCAGCTTCGAATAGATCATATATAAATTCTCGTTCTCTGAAAATATAGAAAAAAGGAGTCTGTGCACCAATATCTGCCATAAAAGGACCGAGCCATAACAGATGAGAAGCTATACGACTCAATTCTAGCATAATTACTCTGATATAGCTGGCCCTTTTAGGAACTTGAATATTTCCCAATTGTTCTGGTCCATTTACTGTGATTGCTTCTGTAAACATAGTAGCTAAATAATCCCATCGCGTTACATAAGGTAAATATTGTATAATTGCTCGGTTTTCTGCAATTTTTTCCATTCCTCGGTGTAAATAACCCAATATGGGTTCACAGTCAACAACATCCTCACCATCTAGAGTAACAATTAATCGAAGAACCCCATGCATGGATGGGTGGTGAGGTCCCATATTGACTATCATAAGATCTTTTCCTGTAACTGGTCTCTTCATAAGTTTTTCCTTGATTCGTTCTGGCATGAATTAGATTGCTGAAAAAGAAGTTTATCAAAAAATTCAAGATCTCAAAAATTAACTAATTCACACTTTTTGAATTTAACGAGTTTTTAATTCCCGAATATTCAACTGATTAATTAATTCTTTATAACGTACTCTATTTTTTTTTGACAAATAAGCCAGCAGTCGTTGACGTTTTCCCAGAATTTTTCGTAGACCCCTCTGAGATAAATAATCTTTTCTGTGCAATTCCAAATGTGAAGTAAGTCTTCGTATCTTATTAGTAAAACTGAATACTTGAAATTCAACAGATCCCCTGCTTTCTTCTTTTTTTTCTTGAAATGAAATGAATGCATTTTTTATCATAAAAATAAAGCCTTCCCTTTTTAATATGAATTGAAAGATATGAATTTTACTGATCAGTAATAATAATGTTAGTTTTTTTGTACAAGGATCTTAATTTAATTATCAACTTCTTAATTCTTCATTTTATAAAAAAATCTAAATTTAGATCTAAAAAAGTAGGATTTTGTTAATTTATTTATGGATCCGCTCTGATTGGTATCTATGTCATTGATTAAATTAATATCATGTATAAAGATTGAATTTAAAACAATCCCTCATATTTCATACAGTTGTTTTCATATACCGTAACTTAATATATTATATATAGTAAAAAGGATCTATCATTAATGAATTGGAAATCGTGTATACATGTGTATTCTTATCATACTGAAATGATTTCCGTTAGTAGTATTAAACCAATAGCGATTCATACAAGCTAAATCTTCTAATCTAAAATTGGGCCAAAGAAAGGATTTTAATTTAATTAGGTTTTTTTTATCCTTAGCAAGATCTTTCTTTTTAGACAAAACTGTGGTCAAGTTTTGAATATTCTTATTAAATCTTGAATTTCTATCCCTCGCATTTTTTTTTTTTAAGTTGAAACAAATTAGAATTCTAAATTCTCTACGTCGTTTAGGGGATAGAATATTTTCAGGAACAAAGAAATCATAATTGTTTTTTTTTCTATTTACAGTTTTGTTTTGATATTTTGTAATGGATTTTTCCATTTTTTTTTTATCAATATAGCTTTTTTTTTTGTATCTTTTACTTTTTTTGTGTTTATTTTTATGAACCAACGAAATACCTATGGTTCTATATATAATAAGTTGTCCATCGTTTTGTACAGACAAACGGACAGGTTCAATAATCAATATTCCTTTTTTCATTAATTTTGCAAAAGTGAAATTCTTCTCAATCATTAGAATGTCTAGGCTCATCTCTCCTCTTTCAATCGAAGATATCGCTATTTCGTTTGGATTTTTTAGTCTAACCAAGAGACAGTATACTTTTACATTATTGAGAATTTTTTGATTAAAAAAACAATTCCATCTCAATTGAAAACGTGAATATCTTGTGAGAAATAAATCAAGTTCCGCTTCTGTATTGCTTTTGTATTGTTTTTTATTTTTACGTTTTTTTATCGTTGATTCTTCATAATTTTCTTCAATATTTTTTTCTTGGTTTGATAGAGCTGATTCGGGATTTTTTTTTTTTTCTTTATCTGATTCAAGCTCCACTTGACCGGCCGATTCTTTTTCTTCTTTATTTAGATTATAAAATCTAAGGGCTTTTTTTTCATTTGATGGTATAAAACCTTTTTTCTTTCGAGTGATCTTTTTATTAACATTTATGTTTTCATTAAAATTTAAAAGAAGTAATTTGATTGGTATGAGCCACGGCTTCATTTTATATGTACTAGAAAATAAGAAAAATTCTGGAAAGAAAAAAAATTCAAAATTTTTTATACGACGATTTCGTATTTCTTCATTCATTCCCATCCAATCAAAAAAGAAACTTTTTTGATTGGCAAGACCCGTCTTAGTTATTTTATCAATTCTTTGATAATTCTGAACTTTAGTATTAATATATTTTTTTTTACTCTTGCTATCAACCCAAGGTTCAATATTTGCTTTTTTTGTAATCCAAAAGTTTATAATTCTCCAATCAAAATATTTTCTATGCCGAATTTCCCCTATACCCCGAATATTATATTTTTCTAGAAAACAAGAGACTAAACAATTATCTAGAGCAATGCCTATAGACATGTCAAAATTTTTTTCTGTAGAATTAATGGATTTGTAACAAAAAAGATTATATATAGAATCTTTTTTTAAATTATGTTTTGGATTTAATAACGAGTCGGCCTCAAAAAAACTTTGTTTTTTGTAATTATCAAATTTCTTTTTTTCATATGAATCCTCTTTGGTTAAACTTGGATTTAGAACTAGAGAATCTTGGTTGATTTTCTTTTTCCATTTTTTGGTTCCTAATCTAGCCCACGTAATCTTAGGTAAATTGTATTGATAATTACTTCGTAACCAGTTTTTCCATTGATTTACTTCGGAATTTAAAAAGGTTTGATCTTTTAATTCATAATGCAAAATTCCTTGTTCTTGAAAAAAATCCTTTATTTGATTCTTAACAAAAAAGGATGTTATGCATATGTTATATTCAAGAACAGCCTTTAATTTAGAAAAGTTCCTAACTTTAATTTGTGATAATTTGTAAAATACATATGCTTGTGATAAAGAGCATAGGTCATAACTCATTTTTTTTTTCTTGGATATTAAATTTTTTATAGTCGAAATAAAATAAATGGTATTTTTTTTTTTTTTTTCTCCATTTTCTTCAGTCTTGTAAATATATTTATCAAGAATTGTTTTTGTTGATTCAAAAAAAAGTTGTGTAGTAATTTTTGGAATATTAATGATACCTAGAAAAATTGCTATAGACAGTTGTTCAATCCAAAATTTCAAAAAAAATATAGATTTACGAATTAATCGGGTATTTTTTCTTTTGAATGTCTGCCAAATTTTTTTTGATGACTCAATTATTTTAGAATCATAATGCAGTTTGTTACAACTATTAGTTAGGTTTTGTTTTTCTTTTGAAATTGCTTCTATTTGATTTCTTATTGTCTTTATTCTATCAATCAAATTTTTGATTTTGTTTTCGCTGAGTGAAGAATTTGTCCACTCCATGGATTTATTTTCAACAGATAGTTCATGAATCATCTGATTACTCATTATTGAATCTTTTTTAGTTTCATTTAATTCATATATTTCTCTCGGGCCAAATAATGGAATTAGATTTCGTTTTGAAAGGTCTTTTATTTTTCCTTTTATAAAAATAAAGTTTTTGAGAATCCAGTTTTTTATTTCTTTTGCAACTTTTAGGAAAATTGTTGCTCTTTCTTTGAAAATCCTTAAAACCAGAAAAGACTTAGTTTTCCATTTTTTTATTCTTTTTGTTAATTCTTTAGAAATAGGTTCAAAAAAAGAAGGCTTTTTTTGGGCAGAACCAAACGGTAGTTCGGTTTCCATTCCCCAAACTGTTAAAAAACAAAAATCATTTTGTTCTCCTTTGTCTTTTGTTTTTTTTAGTCGAGCCTTCTGAGATGATTGAAATTTAGATTTATGCCAAGGTTTAAGATAAAAAGGAAATAGGATTTTTATCTGAATACCATCTGTTAACCAGTTTTTTGGAAATTCGGTTTCGGATAGTTGAACCCCATTATAAGTGCATTTAACATGCATTTCACGTTTCCAATCCTTTAAATCCTCAGACCACTCGGGAAATTGAAATAATAACATACGGACGCTATTTTTAATTATTATCAATAAAGGTAATATAATATATTTTCTAAGAATAGATTGAGTTACTAAGAGATAACCTCTTATTATTTGAGCAAATAGAAAGCTATCCCAAGTTTCTGCAATTTCTATCCGTATTTTGTCTTCTATTTTTGATTGT